GGTTTTTTAAAAATATTGTTTCTTTCATTCTTGTATTGTATTTCACCAAACGAAAATGACTCATTTAATTTTAAAAAATTATTACTTTTAGAACTATAAAAAATCTTTCTAAATGTAATGACTAGAAGTGCTACTGATAATAATGATCCACAAAGAAGAGCCGCATAGCTCAATATCATCATACTTACGTGCATTATTAACCACTCCGATTGTAGAGCGGGTACTAATATTGTGGGTTTATGTATTTCATTTAAAAGACCCGACGTCGCAAAGCCTTGGGTAAAAATAGTACTTGAGGCAGTTATTGTGGTTAAATAATTTTTTTTTTTTTTGAAATAAGGCACTATATGAATAAGGGAGAAACTCCATGAAAGAAAAATTAATGATTCATATAAATCACTTAGCGGGAAATGGCCCGAATAAATCCAACGAGTGATTAATAATCCTGTTAGACATAAAAAAGTAGCTATCATCCCTTTTTCTGATGAATCGTACGGTTTTATGATTTCATTGCCCAATAAGGTTATCAAATGAATTGTAATTACAATTGAAACAATAGAAAAGGAAATATGAGTTAATATATGCTCTAAAGTTGAAAATATCATAAAATGAAAAAAAGGAGAGGGAATCCCCCATATTAATTAACCTTATTAATTAATAAATAGAAATCGGGAATTAAATTTATTTTTATTATAGGATCTATTGGATCTCTTTTAGAAGACGGCATGCCGCCACTCGGACTCGAACCGAGATGCTCTAGCACTGCTTCCTAAGAGCAGCGTGTCTACCGATTTCACCATAGCGGCTTGCTCGAACTCATAATAGCCTATTTATATTCAATCGTCGAGATTGAACAAGTCAATTCAATCAAATAAGTTAAAGGTTCAAATCGATAAAAAAATGAGTTCAAAAGTCAATTTGAAGGTTTTTGAAACAAAAAAGAACTTTTCTCAATGAATCCAAAATAGACATATTTTGGATTACTCCAAATTGACACTTGTACATATTATCTCAACAATTAAGTTCTTTTATGGATTGGGCTGAAAATTGGAGAGAGAAGGCAATATAGTAGATACAATAAATTAAGAAGTCAGAAAGTTATCCCAAAATTTTTAACACGGAATCCATTAGTTTCAACAATTCATTAATTTGAATTGAACTAACAATCTTATATCTGCCCTTCCCGACCGATAAAGAGAAAATTTTTTCATTCTTGTAATTGTAAGGGTCGATGGGGAAAATAAGACTCCCCACCACCAAAATCTGAGTGAAAATATACTAAAAAGAAATAAAAAATCTTGTATTTTTTTCTTTATTCTTTTTTTTAGAATTCAGAAAAGAATTTTTCTTTTAGACATCTTATAAGATTAAAGGCCTATTTCATATTGATTAGAATAGGGATTGCCAATTGTTAATTTTATATTAACTTTGATATTAACAAATTACTGAGCCAATTTTTTGAGTCAAATCCATTCCGATTATTCCAATTTTTTAGGACTTATTTGTTTGCCGTGCAAAAAAGCTTTTTGAATTCCCGGTAGAAAGAGATTTCCCTAATGACAAAGCTTTTAAGGCCGCCCTATATCCTTTCCTTTTCCAAATATTTTTACGAATACGCTTTTTTGATATCGAAGTACGTTTTTTTGGAACTGCCATTTAAAAATGAAGAAGTTGCTCGTTGTTATAGTTGGATGTGAAAGACATCTATTGCTCAAAACTAATTATTATTTATTATCTATTTTTTCTCTAAATAAGATTCTTTTTATTTTATAAATAAAAAAGAAATATAGATAAAGATCCGTGAAAATTGGATCAAAAATGACTTGAATTTGGATTCCATACACTATTTACCAAATTTGGTTTGGAACTCTTAGTTCTCGTTGTTTATCTCGCAAAGTTATATCTTTAGAATTGGCTATGTGATAGAAATCAAACTTAATAGCTTTATTTTCGTCATTCTAGACTTTATTTACATGTAATAAAATAACTCAAAGGATTGTAAACTTTTGCCTAATAAATCGAGCATTTTTTTAGTCAAACTTGATAAAAAAGGATCTCCGTCATTTTTGATCCTTTCTCGATAAAAAAAGTTCATTTTTGATCACTTTACTAATAAATTGTAAATTGTTTTGATTGAAATGGAAAACAATCAATCCCATAATGAATTAGTTAATGAGTTTAAATAAACTAACTAAAATCAAGAGTTTTTATTTCATTAGACCGATGACCTTAGTTAATCCTATAATTCATATCAGCACCAAGTACTCTTTTTAGCCTAAATTTTTATCCTTGCTCTATGAATATAAATTATTATTTTACTATTCTAAGTATTCGTTTTTATATTTGAATGATTTTGAAAAGACTAAGAATAAATACTAATATAAAATTATTAAATAAGTTAGTGCATATCTTTATTTTTTATTGACTTTTTCGAAAGAGGTAAGATCCGGTGAATCGGAAACAATTAATTAAGAATAAAAAACTTTTTTTATGGAACAGA